TACAAATTGCAGGCCGTATCGATGGAAAAGAAATTGCACGTATCGAATGGATAAGAGAGGGTAGGGTTCCCCTACAAACCATTCGTGCGAAAATTGATTATTGTGCCTATACCGTTCGAACTATTTATGGGGTATTGGGTATCAAAATTTGGATATTTATAGACGAAGAATAAAAAACCTTTAGTTGACTTGTCTTTCTGTTTCGATGGAACGATGGAACAAAAAAATGGCAACCCTTTTTGATTCTTTTTTCCATCCAATCAATTCTAATTTTTAATCCCATAAGGTTTAATAAAAATAAAATTTACCTTTTGATATAATTGCTATGCTTAGTGTGTGACTCGTTGGTTTTTGTTAAAATTAAGACTAAAAAAAGAAAGTTATAGTACCAAGTATGAACTAAAAATTATAGAACTAATAACCAACTCATCGCATCACATTATCTGGATCCAAAGAAACAGTCAAGATATACTATTTTAGTCCTATCATTGTAGCAACTGAATTTTTTTGACATAAACAATTCATTAGATTTACTGTCAAAGAAAATTAAAATACAAAAAAGAAAAAAGGATACCGGTAAATGGAAAGATGAGAGAAAGAAAAAAATGAATCTAATATAAAAGATATATAATTCCAATATGTAAGGTCTTTGAACATCTCATAAAAGAAAATGTAATTAAAGCATCAATACAGATTCAAACAAAATTATATGATATGAATCTGTTCTATAGAACAAAAAAATAAGAGCTTAGAGCCAATAACGACTAAGGGGGTTGGTGGAAAAACAAAAGCTCCATTGTAGAATTCAGACCTAACCATTAATCAAGAAGCGATGGGAACGACGGAACCCATGAATACATAAGATTCACTTGAAAATGAATTCTGATAATTCATTGGAAAGGATGGCGGAACGAACCAGAGGACAATTCATATATTCTGAAAAATTAGAAGCTAACTCTACACTCGAAATAGCTATTGAAAGAGTAAATATTCGCCCGCGAAAATTCTTTTTTTTTTCTTTTTTTTCATTCTCATATTCAATTGTTAAAATACGAGGAATTCAATAAAAAAAAAAGAATAGAATAAAATAGTTAGTAAACTAGATGAATCAAAAAGAATTCATTGATTCAGTGTATTATATTTTTACATATATATCTTAATTATTTATTATATATTATATAAAAATAGACATTTAAAAAATGAAATTTACATTTTTTAATTCGCGAGGAGCCGGATGAGAAGAAACTCTCACGTCCAGTTCTGCAGTAGAGATGGAATTACAAAGGAACCATCAACTATAACCCCAAAAGAACTCGATTCCGTAAACAACATAGAGGAAGAATGAAGGGAATATCTTATCGGGGTAATCGTATTTGTTTCGGAAGATATGCTCTTCAGGCACTTGAACCCGCTTGGATCACGTCTAGACAAATAGAAGCCGGGCGACGAGCAATGACACGAAATGCACGTCGCGGTGGAAAAATATGGGTCCGCGTTTTTCCTGACAAACCTGTTACAGTAAGACCCGCAGAAACCCGTATGGGTTCGGGGAAAGGATCTCCCGAATATTGGGTAGCTGTTGTCAAACCAGGTCGAATACTTTATGAAATAAGCGGAGTAGCAGAAAATGTAGCCCGAAGGGCTATCACAATAGCGGCATCAAAAATGCCTATACGAACTCAATTCATTATTTCAGGATAAGAATATAGAACTAAAGGAAATGGATCTTTTGGATAACACCAAGTGGAAGTTTTTTTGGACAAACAATATTTCTTTTTCACCTTTTGCATTTAGTTTTGCATTGAAAGAACAGATAAAAATAAAATATGATTCAACCTCAGACCCTTTTGAATGTAGCAGACAACAGCGGGGCTCGAGAATTGATGTGTATTCGAATCATAGGAGCTAGCAATCGTCGATATGCTCGTATTGGTGACGTTATTGTTGCTGTGATCAAAGAAGCAATACCTAATACGCCCTTAGAAAGATCCGAAGTGATCAGAGCTGTAATTGTACGTACCTGTAAAGAACTCAAACGCGACAACGGCATGATAATACGATATGATGACAATGCCGCAGTTATTATTGATCAAGAAGGAAATCCAAAGGGAACTCGAATTTTTGGTGCGATTGCCCGGGAATTGAGACAAAAATTTACTAAAATAGTTTCATTAGCTCCTGAGGTATTATAAAATGATAATCTAAGGCATTTGAATGAATTTCACTCTATAGTAGATTGTGTATCACGTATATACCTTTCATTTAAAATTTTTTCATTTTTTATAATTAAAAAGAAACTAATAACATGTTGATTATATCAAATTTTTGGGACACCACCGATTTTAGTTCATTATGGGTAGGGACACTATTGCTGATATAATAACTTCTATACGAAATGCTGACATGAATAGAAAAGGAACGGTTCGAATAGTATCTACTAACATCACCGAAAACATTGTTAAAATACTTTTACGAGAAGGTTTCATTGAAAATGCGAGAAAACATCAAGAAAGAGATAAAAATTTTTTGGTTTTAACGCTGCGACATAGAAGAAATAAGAAAGGGGCTTATAGAAATACTTTCTATTTAAAAAGGATCAGTCGACCTGGTCTACGAATCTATTCTAACTATCAACGAATTCCTAGAATTTTAGGTGGAATGGGGATTGCAATTCTTTCTACCTCTCGAGGTATAATGACGGATCGGGAAGCTCGACTAGAAGGAATTGGCGGAGAAATTTTATGTTATATATGGTAATCCCTAGAATATTAATATCCGAATTGGATCCAATATTTCCTATTTGGGAACAAAAAAAGAAAAAAAACGGCTTGTCTAATATCACTCCTCTATTAGTTGATACTTTAAGGGGGTTTTATCTGAAATGAAAGAACAAAAATGGATTCATGAAGGTTTGATTACTGAATCACTTCCTAATGGTATGTTCTGGGTTCGTTTAGATAATGAAGATCTGATTCTAGGTTATGTTTCGGGAAGGATACGACGTAGTTCTATACGAATCCTACCGGGAGATAGAGTTAAGATTGAAGTAAGCCGTTATGATTCAACCAGAGGTCGTATCATTTATAGACTCCGCAACAAAGATTCAAACGATTAAGCCGTTTTTCAACATTCCTTATTCCTTTCTACAAAAATAGAATTCAAGGTTCAAAATATCAAGAAACTTCTTTTCTTCCAAAAAATAGATTCAAAATTAAAACTAAAGAATAACAAATATGAAAATAAGGGCTTCTGTTCGTCAAATTTGTGAAAAATGTCGACTGATCCGCCGACGGGGACGAATTATAGTAATTTGTTCTAACCCAAAACATAAACAACGACAAGGATAATCATTCTACTAAACTATATACTAATGATCTTTCTAAAATAATTGCTAAAATTTTTTATTGCTGAAAAAAAAATGACGGATTTGTTTTGACATGAAATGGATATATCCATATATCTTTGAATCATATTTATGAGATGATAAAATATGGCAAAACCTATACCAAAAACAGGTTCACGGAGAAATGGACGTATTAGTTCGCGTAAAAGTGCACGGAAAATACCAAAGGGTGTTATTCATGTTCAAGCAAGTTTCAATAATACCATTGTGACTGTTACAGATGTACGAGGTCGAGTGGTTTCTTGGGCTTCTGCCGGTACTTGTGGATTCAGGGGTACAAAAAGAGGGACACCTTTTGCAGCTCAAACCGCAGTAGGAAATGCTATTCGTACAGTAGTGGAACAAGGTATGCAACGAGCAGAAGTCATGATAAAAGGTCCCGGTCTCGGAAGAGATGCAGCATTACGGGCTATTCGTAGAAGCGGTATACTATTAAGTTTCGTACGAGACGTAACCCCTATGCCACATAATGGCTGTAGACCTCCTAAAAAAAGACGCGTGTAGAAATAAGAATTGAAGGGATTTCAAGAGAAATAAATGATTCAAAGATATGATCAATTTTGTAAAATATTACTATGGTTCGAGAGAAAATAAGAGTATCTACTCGGACACTGCAGTGGAAATGTGTTGAATCAAGAACAGATAGTAAATGTCTTTATTATGGACGCTTTATTCTCTCTCCACTTATGAAAGGCCAAGCTGATACAATAGGCATCGCGATGCGAAGAGCGTTACTTGGCGAAATAGAAGGAACATGTATCACACGTGCAAAATTTGATAAAATACCGCACGAATACTCTAACATAGTAGGGATTCAAGAATCAGTACACGAAATTTTAATGAATTTGAAAGAAATAGTATTGAGAAGTAATCTATATGGAACTTGCGAAGCGTCTATTTGTGTTAGGGGCCCCAGATGTGTAACTGCTCAAGATATCATCTTGCCCCCTTATGTAGAAATAGTTGACAATACACAGCATATAGCTAGCTTGACGGAACCAATTGATTTGTGTATTGGATTACAACTCGAGAGAAATCGCGGATATCAGATAAAAGCGCAAAATAACTTTCAAGATGGAAGTTATCCTATAGATGCTCTATTCATGCCTATTCGAAATGTGAATCATAGTATTCATTCTTATGGAAATGGGAATGAAAAACAAGAGATACTTTTTCTCGAAATATGGACAAACGGCAGTTTAACCCCGAAAGAAGCACTTTATGAAGCCTCCCGGAATTTAATTGATTTATTTATTCCCTTTCTACATGCAGAAGAAGAAAACTTATATTTAGAGGACAATCAACACAAAATTTCTTTACCCCTTTTTACCTTTCACAATAGATTGGCTGAAATAAGGAAAAACAAAAAAAAAATAGCATTGAAATATATTTTTATTGACCAATTAGAATTGCCACCTAGGATCTACAATTGCCTCAAAAAATCCAATATACATACATTATTGGACCTTTTGAATAACAGTCAAGAAGATCTTATTAAAATGGCGGATTTTCATATAGAAGATATAAAACAAATATTTGGCACTTTAGAAAAACATTTCGTAATTGATTTAAAAAAAAAAAAATGAAAAAAAATTGA